GATTTGTTTATAAAAATTTTCATTAAAATAATATACATCGATATCTTTTTATATATCATTCATATTGCCAGAATTCCTACACAACTAGTTCTTGAATCAAGAAATTTTTATTTTGATAAATACATTTACAATAATAAAACAAACCAAGAAATAAAAAATAAAAAAAACAAAAAAGAAATTAACTTTATTTCGACTCTAAAAAGTGAACTTTACAATATTAAGAATAGTAAGAGGAATTCACATCTTTTTTTTGACTTATCCTCTTTATCACAAGCATATGTATTTTACAAATTATCACAAACCCAAGTTATTAATTTGGATAAGTTAAGATCTATTTTTGAGTATCACGGAACTCCCGTTTTTCTTAAGACTGCAATAAAAAATTATTTTGTAACACACGGAATATTTCATTCCGAATTAAGACATACAAAACTTTCAAGTTCTGAAACGAATCAATGGAAAAACTGGTTAAGAGGCCATTATCAATACAATTTATCTCAGATTAGATGGTTTGGATTAATACCACAAAAATGGCGAACTACGATAAATGAAGGTGGTATTACCCAAAATAAAGATTTAACAAAACGGAATTCATATGAAAAAGACCAATTACTTTATCACAAAAAACAAAAGGATTTTAAAGTATATCCATTACCAAACCAAAAAGATAATTTTCCAAAATACTATATATATAATCTTTTATCATATAAATCTATTAATTCTGAAATTAATAAGTCCTCATATATTATTTATGGATCACCATCAGAATTAAATAACAACCAAAAAATTACTTTTAATTACAACAATTATAAACAAAATTTATTTGAAAACCTGGAGGAAATTCCTATCAATCATTATCTAGAAAAGGGCGATTTTATGTATATGCAAAAAAATCCAGATAGAAAATATTTTGATTGGACAATTCTCAATTTTTTTCTAAGACAAAAAATAGATATTGAGGCCTGGACCAAAATGGATTATAACAGTAATATAAATACTAAGCTTGGAAGTAAGAATTACCAAAAAATTGATAAAATGGATAAAAACGATATTTTTTATCTGATGATTCATCAAGATTTAGAAATAAATCCAATCAATGACAATAAACTCTTCTTTGATTGGATGGAAATGAATGAAGAAATCCTAAACCCAATATCGACAAATCAGAAACTTCCGTTATTCCCAGAATTTGTGCCACTTTATAATATATACAAAATAAAACCATGGATTATACCAAGCAAATTACTTCTTTTAAATAAAAAGAAAAACATCAATGAAAAGAAAAAATTCCATTTTTTTAGACCATCGAATGAAAAAAGATATTCTGAATTAATGAATCAAAATCAAGAAGAAAAAGAATCCGCGAGCCGAAGAGGCCTTGGATTATATTCACAAAACCAAGATAAAATGAAAAAACAATATAAGATGCGGAATAAGATGAGACGAGAAACGGTTTTCTTACGGAAAAACTATTTGCTTTTTCAATGGATAATAGACGACGGTTTAATTCCGAATTTAACTGAAAGAATGATCAATAATATCAAGATATATTGTTACTTGCTTGGACTGAGAAATCCAAGAGATACTACTATATCGTCTATTCAAAGCAAAGAAATAAATCTGGATATAATGGTGATTCGAAAAAAATTGACTCCTATAGAATTGAATAAAAAGGGGATATTTTTGATCGATCCCATTCGTTTGTCTTTAAAAAACGACGGATACTTTATTATATATCAAACCGTAGGTATATCGTTGGTTCATAAGAGTAAGTACCAAACTCCTCAAAGATATCGAAAACAAAGATATATCAATAAAAATAAATTGGATGAATCTATCATTCGAAAGAGAGACAAAAAACATGAGGATTTTATCGTTCCTGAAAAGATTTTATCATCTAGACGTCGTAGAGAATTGAGAATTCTAATTTCTTTCAACTCAAAGAATATAAATAGTGTGGATAAAAATCGAGTATTTTGTAACAAAAAGAACATAAAAAACAGGAATCCCTTTTTGGATCAAAAAAAGCATTTTGATAGAGATAAAAACGAATTAATTAAATTAAAGTTATTTCTTTGGCCTAATTATCGATTAGAAGACTTAGCTTGTATGAATAGATATTGGTTTAATACCAATAATGGAAGCCGTTTTAGTTTGTTAAGAATATATCCACAATTAAAAATAGGTTGATGGTACATTTTTCCTATATATTCTGTACCATATAGAAAAGCAAACAGATGCACATATGCCCTCAGTCTAATATTAGATCATTTTTATTTAATACTAAGTCAATGACGTATCAATTTGTTTGGATAAAATCTAAAAAATAAACGAATCTATAGAATATTCCTAATTTTAGGTCTAAATTCTAAATTATTTGATGTTGTAAGTGTAAAAACGTACCATCTACTTTTTTATCCCTGTCCAACTAAAATTAAAATTCTTGTGTATACTAATTACTACATTAAAATGACTAATATTATTATTACTGATCGATAAAAAAAAATTATATGTAAATTAAAGGGTAAAAGGAGCTTTTTTATGATAAAAAATACATTCAGTGCAATTATTTTGAAAGAGGAAAACGAAGACAACAAGGGGTCTGTTGAATTTCAAGTAGTGAGTTTCACCAATAGGATACGGAGACTTACTTCACATTTGGAATTGCACAAAAAAGACTATTTATCTCAGAGAGGTCTGCGTAAAATTCTAGGAAAACGTCAACGGCTGCTCGCCTATTTGTCAAAAAAAAATAGAGTACGTTATAAAGAATTAATCGGCCGGTTGGAGATTAGAGAAACAAAAAATCATTAATTTGAAGAGTTGTTTTGAATTTTCGATTAAATTTTGATGAACCTCTTTTCGCTTTCAGCAATTCATGGAAGAATGAATCGGGAAAAAACCTATGACTGCACCAGCTACACGAAATGACCTTATGATAGTCAATATGGGCCCTCAGCACCCATCAATGCACGGTGTTCTTCGACTCATTGTTACTCTAGATGGTGAAGATGTTATTGACTGTGAACCGATATTGGGGTATTTACATAGAGGAATGGAAAAAATTGCGGAAAACCGAACAATTATACAATATTTACCTTATGTAACACGTTGGGATTATTTAGCTACTATGTTCACTGAAGCAATAACTGTAAATGCACCAGAGCAGTTAGGCAATATTCAAGTGCCTAAAAGGGCCAGCTATATCAGAGTCATTATGTTAGAGTTAAGTCGTATAGCTTCGCATTTGTTATGGCTTGGCCCTTTTATGGCAGATATTGGCGCACAGACCCCCTTCTTCTATATTTTTCGAGAAAGAGAATTGATATATGACCTATTCGAAGCTGCTACCGGTATGCGAATGATGCATAATTATTTTCGTATTGGAGGAGTCGCTGCTGATTTACCTCATGGCTGGGTAGATAAATGTTTGGATTTTTGTGATTATTTTTTAACAAGAGTTACTGAATATCAAAGGCTTATTACACGTAATCCCATTTTTTTAGAGCGAGTTGAGGGAGTAGGCATTATTGGCGGAGAGGAGGCAATAAATTGGGGTTTATCGGGACCAATGCTACGAGCTTCCGGCATACAATGGGATCTTCGAAAGGTTGATCATTATGAGTCTTACGATGAATTTGATTGGGGAGTTCAATGGCAAAAGGAAGGGGATTCATTAGCTCGTTATTTAGTACGAATCAGTGAAATGACAGAATCAATAAAAATTATTCAACAGGCTTTAGAAGGAATTCCGGGGGGACCCTATGAGAATTTAGAAATCCGGCGCTTTGATAAAGATAAAGTATGGGATCCCGAATGGAATGATTTTGACTATCGATTTATCAGTAAAAAACCTTCTCCTACTTTTGAATTGTCAAAACAAGAACTTTATGTGAGAGTCGAAGCCCCAAAAGGAGAATTAGGAATTTTTCTGATAGGAGATAAGGGTGTTTTTCCTTGGAGATGGAAAATCCGACCACCAGGTTTTATCAATTTGCAAATCCTTCCTCAATTAGTTAAAAGAATGAAATTGGCTGATATTATGACAATACTAGGTAGCATAGATATCATTATGGGAGAAGTTGATCGTTAAAATGATAATAGATACAACAGAAGTACAAGCTATCAATTCTTTTTTTAGATTGGAATCCTTAAAAGAGGTATATGAGATCATATGGATGCTTGTCCCTATTTTTACTCCGGTATTAGGAATCACAATAGGTGTACTAGTAATTGTTTGGTTAGAAAGAGAAATATCTGCGGGGATACAACAACGTATTGGCCCTGAATACGCCGGGCCTTTGGGAATTCTTCAAGCTTTAGCAGATGGTACAAAATTACTTTTCAAAGAGAATCTTCTTCCATCAAGAGGAGATACTCGTTTATTCAGTATCGGACCATCCATAGCAGTCATATCAATTCTACTAAGTTATTTAGTAATTCCTTTTGGATATCGCCTTGTTCTAGCCGATTTCAGTATTGGTGTTTTTTTATGGATTGCCATTTCAAGTATTGCTCCCGTGGGCCTTCTTATGTCAGGTTATGGATCAAATAATAAATATTCCTTTTTAGGTGGTTTACGGGCTGCTGCTCAATCAATTAGTTATGAAATACCATTAACTCTATGTGTGTTATCAATATCTCTACGTGTGATTCGTTAAGACATAAAATTTCCTCTATGTCTTTTCTTTCTAGGAAGGAAATTTCATGAGTTGAATATACATTTTTATTTTTTATTCATCATTCGGGTTGATGAACTAAACCAGATAGTTATATGAGTTAAAAAAACAGCTTCTTACTTTGCAGTAAAAAGATTCAGTCTCATTTTCTATGTACAAGAGTTAAGTGAAAGTAAACATAAGCATTATATACTATTTACCCCAAGATTGAGTGATTAATCATCATGACTTGAAGCGGGTTCAAAAGGAGCGACTATCTAGGGATTTTACTAGCTATTAACAGACATGTATTACCCTCATGAGCGGGGTCCTTTTTTTGAC